AACCAAAAGAGGTTAATCGCATGAGTTTCAAACTTTCATTTTGATTTAGAATCAGTTTTATCTTTTCTCCCACCTGCGGAAGAATAAAGCATACATAGGTATTTACTCCTATAGTTAGTATTTTCTGCAAGGTAACTATCTCGGTTTCATATCGAAATTTTTTTCATATCTAAACTTATATAGAATCTTTGAAAAAGGCTTTCCATAAGTAAGAAAGAAAAGACTTACTATCTTTGGGATCTGATCCTACACCGCCGCTCAATACCTTAGTGGATCGACTCTATTACATAAGTTAATTCCTAACTTCTATCTATCTTCTATATAGGTATAAGTAAGCAGTTCTTAATGTATTGGCCCAAAACCTAGATCTTTACGGTGCTTCCTCTCTATCAATTCTCGATTTTTTTTATCCATAGACATTGAAAAAAGGTATCTAGGCATATCTCATTTCTTCATATTTTGACTTATATGAAGTTTCTTTCTTTGCTACAGCTCATAAAAATCGTCGTTTTGGACGATGCAGATGTAGCGAGCCTTTTTTTTTAGTATTTACTAGCAGATTTGGTCTTCCTTTTTCTTTCTATAGTGGAGATAGTCGCACGTAATGACAGATCACTGCCATATTATTAAAAGCTTGGGGTAAGAATGGGTTTCGTTCGAGTGCCCTAAAATAATATTCTAAAGCTTTTGTATGTTCTCCATTACTTGTGTGGATAAGGCCTATATTATAGAGTATATAACTTCGATCGTAGGGATCGATTTCTAGTCGCATAGCTTCATAATAATTCTGTAAAGCTTCCGCATAATTTCCTTCGGATTGAGCTGACATCCGTTACGGTCGTCATTCGATTCAAAGAATCTCCGTTCCAGAACCGTACGTGAAATTTTCATCTCATACGGCTCCTCCTTTAATATGCATAATGAGAATAAGAAATACATGGAATCAAAAAGGGGTGCAATATTTTCATTATGGACTGAGCGGGGCTAGTGTTTTTACAAAAAATCTCTAGCCAACCTTCTTGCGAAAGAGCTTTTACTAACATCAAAGGTCTTGATACTAAATAGAAAGGATAACTCCAGCAATTCCTTTGTCCTCAATCAACGCCTCCTAATTTCCAGGAAATAGTCACTTCAACAGTCTTCGATGGTTATATGGGTAACCAAAGTACGAACGAGATGGATATTTGTTGTCCCAACCATTTTTTTTAGTCCCAATCCAGATACGAAAAGGGAGTAGGTAGGTAATTTTTTACAAAGCTTTTGTGTTGTCGATTGCTAGGTGTAGTGCTTCTTCCCCTATGCCGCCTATTTAGACTATATTACTAGGAAGTAGGATTGACCTGTAATACAGAACACATAGGTGTAACCTTTCGCTCAATACTAAAATCGATAACTGAAGCATAGTATTTGAGGCTGCATCAATCGAGGATACACGACAGAAGGAATTGTTCTATTTCTAAACTTCACCTTCAACAAGCGTAGGTTTATTTCACAATAAATAATATAGAATAAGAATATTTTTTCTTTCTATCTCGAATCGTGTGCCTTTCTCGTAAAACTAGAAGCAGTAAATTTGAATAAAAAAAAAGAATCAAATCACACCATCTCTGTAATAAGTAAATGCCTCTTTTTCTCCTGAAGTTGTCGGAATTATTCGTAATAAGATATTGGCCACAATTGAAAAGGTCTTATCAATAAAATTTCCATTTATCCGTGATCTAGGCATAGGTATCAATCCATTCGATAAGTCTTCTTATTACCTTTTGGGGGAAAATGATTCCACAAACAAAGGATTTGTACAGTACGAAATAACATAAAAACAGATTCATTTCCAAACAAAATTTATTTAATGAACCTTCTCCTACTACTTCGATTTTTTTTTATTCCAATTATTCCAAATACTCAAATTGCTCCTTTTCAAAAATCAATAACAAGAATCAATAAGAAATATTATAGTTGAATCCTATTCAAATTCATACAAAACAAATGTAGTAGTATAGGATTCATCGAAGCGGAAGAATCAAGGAATTTTTCGATTAGGTCAAAAATCGTTTTGATTGAATTATTATCTAAAGAGTAAAGGAAAAAGAATCAAATAATCATTCTATGATGGAAATCAATAGAATAACTGTTTATTTTTGACTATACAATCAAATAGAAATATCCCCGGGATGATTCATGAATTTGTAATAGATCGATGAGATAAAGGATTTGTTAGCGAGAACTTTAAAACTAGAAAGGAATTTTCGAATTTTTATGGAATTTTAGTCGAAATCGAAATAGAATCATGGGTGAAGAGTATCCATTAATCATACATGGTCTAAAAAACATAAACCCATCAATCAGTTGATTCGTTCAAATTCATTGATTTAATCCGGTCTATTTGGGCTGGGCATCCCTATCGAAACAAAAATAGAAAGTATTCATATTTATATGAATATAGTAATTTCTCGCTATTTCTTCGGTTTCTGAGTCATAATCATTGTGTAGGAGAGATGGCCGAGTGGTTCAAGGCGTAGCATTGGAACTGCTATGTAGGCTTTTGTTTACCGAGGGTTCGAATCCCTCTCTTTCCGTACTTTCGCCTAATTCGCCAACATTCCTAATTGTAACAAATCAACCAACAAGAAATACCATTAAATTAAGTAGTAGAACATAACAGTTGGGTCCTTCTTTTATTTTGATTTATATATATATTTGATTTTTCATTGCTGCGGTACGTAAAATACTGGAAAGTAAAGTACGGGCAAGGAATGAAAATCTTTCTGCCGATCCATGATACATGAATAGGAAAAATACGGGGCGGGGTAGGATATAAGAGTCGGAGAAAATCCGGATCAAACCCCTGACTTTAAACCTTAAGTCAATTTACTTTGGCAAAAGAAAGGGGCCAAATTATCCGAACTCTTTGCTTTGTATTTTATTTAGGGTTAAGTCTGACGGGAATAATATTCTACCACTAGCAATTCATTTATTTTTAAACCGACCCACTTACTATCTATTATTTGATTGACTAATCCTTTATATGGGAATGGGTGAAGGGTCAAATGTTTGGGCAATTCCTCACGGGGAGATGAATCAAGATAATTTTGAATTAGAGTTCTGGATTTTTGTTCATCCCTTGCCATAATAGTATCTTGGGGTTTGCAACGATAACTTGGTATATCTACTATACGACCATTAACTAAAATATGTCTATGGTTAACTAATTGGCGGGCTGCCGGAATAGTCGGAGCCATACCCAATCGAAAAAGGATGTTATCCAAACGCATTTCAAGTAATTGTAGTAAAACCTGACCTGTTGGCCCTTTGGCTTTTCTGGCGATACGCACGTATTTAAGTAATTGTCGTTCTGTAATACCATAATGAAAACGCAATTTTTGTTTTTCTTCTAGACGAGTACGATATTGAGATCTTTTCCTGTAACGTGATTGGTTTCTAAGATTAGTTCTGGCTATGGGCCTTTTATTAGTTAATCCAGGCAAAGCCCCTAGACGGCGTATTTTTTTGAAACGAGGCCCTCGGTAACGCGACATAAATACTCCTTTCTTTTTTCTTCATTTATTTTCTTTTTTTATATTTCATTTTACAAAAGAAATCGAAATTAAAACTGAACTAAATAATAAATGAAGCGAAATCCCCTGAAGTACAATAAATAAGAAATAATGAAATGAATTATTATTTTATAAATATCGTATACGAATCCATTTTTCAATTAGATATTGAATTTTGTATTTTTATTTTTAAATATGTAAGTAAACTAAAAGGAAAAGAAAGAGTCTTTTTCCTGATTTGGTGTGCCGAGATTTAACCCTTTCTTTTCCTTTTATTCAAGGAAAGGGGACCTTATTGTTTGTTCTTTGATTTCAAAATTTTATTCATCATGTAAAAAAAATCGAACAAATACAAAAAAAAAATAGAGAAAAGCCGGCTATCGGAATCGAACCGATGACCATCGCATTACAAATGCGATGCTCTAACCTCTGAGCTAAGCGGGCTCACAGAAATTCTACATACATAGGAATTCGATAAACTAGATCTTAGTTTAGGCTTAGCTATTAACTATTCATTTTTATTCTTTTATAATAAAAAAAAAAATTCGAATTCTAAGAATTTAGAATCGATAAAGCTGAAATCCTGATCATAATAACATAATAAGATAGAAGATATTCTTCTGCTTTCATTCAGAGACTAAGATGAAAAACAAAGAATCGAACCTTTGAGTATTCAAAATTGCATGGGAAATTGAAAGGATAAGAGGATATATATGGTATCCTCCATATTGAATTGCAGCTACAGAAATGATAGAATCATTTCTAATTAGACCAAATCAAAAATCAAATATAGGCTTTCGATAGAGATGAAAGAAGTTAGACAAAAAATAAAAAAGGAGGAAAGACCTTTCGGTCTAGTAATCGGTATAGTAATCCGTATCAAATCTAATGAATTCGACGGTTCCGACATAAAAGAATAAAAAAGAAAGGGGAAAGACATTCCACTGAGATCCGAATTTTAAAACAAAGAAAGGGGGATATGGCGAAATCGGTAGACGCTACGGACTTAATTGGCTTGAGCCTTAGTATGGAAACCTACTAAGTGAAAACTTTCAAATTCAGAGAAACCCTGGAATTAATAAAAATGGGCAATCCTGAGCCAACTCCTTTTTTAAAAAAAAAAGCAAAAAATAAGGGTTCAGAAAGCAAGAATAAAAGAAAAGGAAAGGTGCAGAGACTCAAAGGAAGTTGTTCTAACAAATGAGGTTGACTGTGCTGTGTTCTTATAAGAATTCTTCCATCAAAACTCCAATAAAAAAAAGGGTAAAGCATATACGTAGTGAACAATATCAAATGATTAAAGACAACCCGAACCCGTACGTAATCCGTATTTATATATATATTTATTTATATAATCTGATCATCTGAATTCGATTTTATATAATATGAAATGAAAAAATTTATATGAAAAAATGGAAGAATTTTTGGGTTATGAATCGATTCCAA